CACAGTAGCAGGATCACTATAACTGACTCCGTTGAGTTCGCCACCATAGAACTCAACGGTTACACCTACTTGTTCAACACTATACTTCGATTCTGCCCTTCTAAAAGGAACATCGGCTCTAACAATTCCATCGCCGTCTACCAAAACGACGGGAAATGTTTCAAAAAAGGTAGGCATACGACGTACAAAAAGCTCACGCCCTTCTTTATCCCTAAAGATAGGGTGTCCTAACCATCCAACGGCTATTCCATCTCCGTTATCCATTGAGCCTGCCCTGAATAATCCCCCCTTTGCTGGATTATTGCCGATATAATCATAAAAAGCTAATTTTTCAGGAATTTTCGACCAGGCTTCTGATAAACTTTGATTTTCTGCTAGCCCGGCGCTAACTCTTCGATATATCTCTTGCTGGAAGTAACCCTGATCCCATTGATAACGAGTGGGACCAAATAATTCGATAGGGGTCGTTGCTGAACCATACCACATAGTTCCAGCAACAACAAAAGCTGCAAAAAAGACAGCCGCGATACTACTAGAGAGTACGGTTTCAATATTTCCCATACGCAATCCTTTGTATAGACGTTGTGGCGGTCGGACGCTAAGATGGAATAAACCCGCTAATATGCCCAATGTACCCGCTGCAATATGATGAGAAGCTATTCCTCCCGGAACAAAAGGATCAAAACCTTCCACGCCCCACGCCGGATTTACGGGTTGTACTTTTCCCGTTAGTCCATAAGGATCGGACACCCATATTCCAGGACCGTACAAGCCTGTTACATGAAATGCACCAAAACCAAAGCAAGCCACCCCGGAGAGAAATAAATGAATTCCAAAGATCTTGGGCAAATCCAAAGAAGGGTTTCCTGTACGTTCATCACAAAATATTTCTAGATCCCAATAGACCCAATGCCAGATAGCTGCCAAAAAGCATAAGCCAGAAAACACAATATGTGCCCCAGCTACACCTTCGTAACTCCAAATCCCCGGATTCGTTACAGTCCCTCCTGTAATACTCCAACCTCCCCACGAATTGGTTATTCCTAAACGAGTCATGAAGGGTATAACGAACATACCCTGTCTCCACATTGGATCAAGAACAGGGTCAGAAGGATCAAAAACTGCTAATTCATACAGAGCCATCGAGCCCGCCCAACCAGCAACCAGAGCTGTATGCATTATATGAACGGAAAGCAACCGGCCGGGATCATTCAATACAACGGTATGAACACGATACCAAGGCAAACCCATGGAAAATACCCCTTTATCAAAGAAAAATAAACACTACGTAACTTTATTGCATTAGAAAAGACTATACTATGACTGGCCCCCCTTGTTCGGAAGATTATTTCCTAACAGGGGTTAGATTAATATTTATTCTATTCCGTTCGTAATAATGGAAGAATTTTGTTCGTAGGAACAAAGAGAAGCAGATTTATTCTATACTCGATAAGTACCAATACGCAATGGGGGATTGATACCATTTTCTATGAGTAAATGTGTCCCTCCTTGTTTATCATTAGAAAGACCTATTCGTAAAAATTTTCCTTTATTTATTTTGTCTTTCTTTATAAATTTTTCTAATCTATGGATAAAATAAATATGATAGAGCCAATATTATAAAGACAGTAAAACTATATTGTTACGTTTCCACATCAAAGTGAAATATAGTATTTAGTTCTTTTTTCTTTCAATTCATGCCTATTGGTGTTCCAAAAGTACCTTTCCGAAGTCCGGGAGAGGAAGATGCATCTTGGGTTGACGTATAGTGCGACTTGTCAGATATATTGGGTCATATGGGATTTCCCCATTCTCTCCCCCGATCGAGATATCCTCTGTTTCGCCCAAGAAAGAGAAATTGAATCATCAAAAAATTGGAGCGTGAAGTGCAATTAGATGCATTGTTGGGGGGAATTCATAGTACTATTAACAATTAGAATAATTTATGGTTGGCTTTGGTTGGACTAAAAAAATGAAGTATCCAGGCTCCGTTTAGAAAAAACCCAATTGGTAATAAATAGATCTATGATTACTACGTGTATCCTAAAAGATTCCTGTTTGTTATTTGTAAAGTCATAACAAAAAGAAATGGTGATGGGAAGATTTGTCCTATATGTGCAAATCAAAATCGGGCGGATCTTTACCCGGAGTAGAGCATAAACCTAAAAAGATTAAAGAGACCCATTCAGGAACAAGAAAATATCATCGTGATTTGGATTGAATCTCGATGAAACAATACATCAATGAAAAAGTGAATTCGATAAGTTTATTGACTTTTTTCTATTATAAAAAAGAAAGAAAAGAAGTCAAAATTCGTCTTTATTGAAAAATCGAAGAAAAAGTCCTTTTGTTAGAAGTTAGAAAAAACCTGGTATAAATATAAAAAAGAATAGGAAAAAAGAAAGAGGACTAGAATCTAGCCATTGATTCTTTTTTTTCGCAATTTTTTTTGAACCGTATGCATCAAAAGGTGCATGTACGGTTCCTAAGGGATACAATT